TTCTCTTAGGTCCTCTTTTAGCAAAAAAATTCAATATGTTCCAATTGTGTAAAGATGAATAAAAGGGTTTATATAAAAAGTAGGCTAGAAGTATTCCAAAATACGTTATACTGACGGAAAGGGTTGGATTTTTTACAACTTCATACCAATCAACAAAATGAGTTGAATTTTGTTGTAACAGATTTATAGATGGAGTTAACAATTTTGATAAAATATCCGACTCGATTACTTCTTGATTCAAAGGAATTCCTATCGCTCCAACAAACAAAGGAAATAGGACTAATACAAGCATAACAAATAATATAGTATTGTCTGATTCGTGAGGATAACAAAAAGTCTTGGCAGCGCCAAAAGGAAAAATAGTAATAAAGGGCATATTTGTTACAGTACTAGCAATTCGATGAGTCTTCTTCGCAAAAAAAGAAGCCCTTTTATTATTATTCATTGTTAATAAAGCAACTAAATGAAATTTGTTTTTAATCGGTTTTGGTTCTTCTTTACCCCATAGAGATATTGAATATAAGGAATTTCTTTTTTTGCCACTGTAATTTTGCAAGCAAAAGTTGAAAGGCCCCTCAAAAGTAAGTAAATAAATTCGAAACATATAAAATGCGGTTAATCCGGCTGTGAAAAAAGCTATTGTTGCGAAAATCGGCGAATACAACCAAGTATCATTAAGAATTTCATCCTTGGACCAAAAACAGGCGAGAGGTGGAATACCACAAAGAGAAAGAGTACCTACTAAAAAAGCGGTTTTTGTAATCGGCACATGCTTTCTTAACCCACCCATAAGAACCATATTCTGGCTTTTATCTGGAAAATATCCAACAATAGCTTCCATTGAATGAATAATTGATCCGGATCCTAAAAACAACAAGGCTTTGGAATAGGCATGAGTAATCAAATGAAATAAAGCGGCTCGATAAGACCCCATACCTAGAGCTAACATCATATAACCCAATTGAGACATTGTAGAATAAGCTAAACCTCTCTTAATATCTTGTTGAGCAAGAGCTAAAGTAGCTCCTAAAAATACTGTTATTATCCCTATCAAAGATATTAGATTCATTGCGTATGGTATGACTATGAAAAGTGGAAGAAGCCGAGCTACAAGAAAAATTCCCGCCGCTACCATAGTAGCAGCATGGATAAGAGCCGAAATAGGAGTAGGCCCTTCCATGGCATCGGGTAACCATACATGAAGAGGGAATTGCGCGGATTTAGCAACCGGGCCGGCAAATAATAGAAATGCACACAAAGTAACAAATAAAAGGTTAACCTCATTATTATAAATCAAGTTTTTCAATATTTCGAACAAATCCCGAAATTCGAAACTGCCTGTTAGCCAATAAAGACCTAAGATCCCTAATAATAATCCAAAATCCCCTACACGATTAGTTACAAATGCTTTTTGACAGGCGCCTGCCGCAATAGGTCGTGTGAACCAAAACCCGATTAATAGATAAGAGCACATTCCAACCAATTCCCAAAAAATATAAATTTGTATGAAATTCGAACTTGTAACTAATCCTAACATTGAAGCATTGAAAAAACTCATATAAGCAAAAAATCTCAAATATCCTTGATCATGAGACATATAATTGTCACTATAAATAAGAACCAGAATTCCAACTGTAGTGATTAATATTGACATAATAGAAGTAAGTGGATCAATAAAGTATCCGAACTCGAAAGACAAATCACTAGTGATGGTCCAAGTCCTTAGGGATTGATAGATCGAAGTTCTATCTATTTGCTCAATAGATAGATCGATCGAAAAAATCATAACTATACTTAACAATAAAATACTAATAAAAGCCCACATACGGCGAAGATTTTTTGTTGCGGTCGGAAAAAATAGAAGTCCCACCCCTATTAACATAGGGACTGGAAGTGGAACTAAAGGTATGATCCAGGAATATTGATATGTATGTTCCATAAAATCAATAAAGTAATAATAATTGTTTTTTATTCTTAATTCAGTGTTTCTGATTCACCGGTTCTTATCTCTTTTAAACTGAAAAGGGATTAATAAAAAAATTAAGGTTAAGGTATTAAAATGAAAAACTTAAATAAAATTCGCTTTTTCTATTCATAGTTATTTTGAATCTTTCCCACCAACTTCAAAAAAATGAAGAGTTAAAAACAATCAAATGTTCTAACTAAGCTACTAGTCAAAAATAAATAATTATTTTCTACTTTATACTACGTAAGATTTTTAGGAAGATAGAGCAAATTCAAACTTCACTTATTATTCTCTAATTACACTAATTTATGTCCATAGATCAAGACGAAAGAATTACACAAAATTAAATTTGATATAAATCATAGGCTGACCCCTACCGTTCCCCAATAAAATACGAATTAGTTTTTTTATTCTTTGTTTATTCACAACCATTAACTAGTTCATCTCGGCACGTATTGATTGTCTACTATTATAATTATAATAAAAGACATTTAATTATAAAAAAAGACATTTAATAACCAATTACTAGACAAAAATGGTTGGGTAGATAAAACCTGTTCGATGTATTTTTCATGGATAAATGTAGCAGGCCGAAAATAGACAGAGATAAGGGCGGAAGGGCTTTTTCTTTTTTTTATCAACTTCAACCAATTCTATTTCTGTTATATGGCCCAATCCGTCCTATAGATATCGATTTGAATAGGTATCTAAGGGTGCCGCCAATAACTCCGGAATACGAATTCCTTTATTCTCCAATATTTAGGGAATATAAATTGAAAAAATCCCTTATTCCATTTATTTATTTATTTCTTTTTTGTTCTAGTAAGATTTTATGCCATTTTTGCATATTTCGATTTATTTCTTTTTTCTAAAGGTAGTTAGTGTATAAAAAAAAATAAACAGATAATGAAATGAACCGTAAAACTAAAAAATGATTTGTTTTAACATTTTAACAATAGATGTCTTTCACATCCAATTTGATCAATGACTAACCTTTTCTTTTTTGAATGGCAGTTCCAAAAAAACGTACTTCTATATTAAAAAAACGTATTCGTAAAAATCTTTGGAAAAAGGGGGGGTACTGGGCAGCGTTGAAGGCTTTTTCGTTAGCGAAATCCCTTGCTACTGGGAATTCAAAAAGTTTTTTTTGTACAACAAATAAATAATCAAAGGTTGAAATAATCTTCAAAGGTTGAAATAATCTGAATCCCCCAGACACAAAAATGAGTTAATTGTGTTTCGAATTTATACTATAGAATTTAGAAAAATCGAAAAAGTAAGTAAACATTCCCTTTTGTAATGTTTTGAACCAATTGATTTGTCTACTGAATTCGAAAATAAAAATAAATAAATAAAAAAAAAAAGTCCTTTTTTTTTTTTATTTGAAAACGGAATCAAGACAAACTAGAAAGTTTCACCTTTCTTTTTATTTTACTATTTTTTTATTCCCAGGATGGGGATTCTTATTTTCCCCATCACCCCACCATAAACAATAAGAATTTTTTTTTTTTATTTTCTATAATACGTGCAGCCCAATACCTAATTGATTTGATCAATCCTAGGACAAATTAATAGTGAAAAAAAAAAAAAGAAAAAACCTAAAATTACGACAACACAAACACAAAAGTTCTAAAAAATGAAAAAAAAAAAAGAAAGAAACCCTTTTTGAGTTGTTCCCTGGAGTGAAGTTAGAACTATTTAGTTACAACCATTACAAGGTTCTAGTTTATCAAAGAAGAAACTCTGAAAGTTAAGTTAAATAAAACTGAAACCTTAAATAATTAAATACAACAACAAAAGAAGGGGCGGAATCTTTAAATAGCCCTTTCAATGTTTTTTGTTTTTAGTAAACATTCAAATTTCAAATTGATGAATAAAAATCCATTAAAATAGACTCTTTCAATCTCGACGATTGACTAATAATAGGGTATTATGATTTCGAGCAAGCCGCTATGGTGAAATCGGTAGACACGCTGCTCTTAGGAAGCAGTGCTAGAGCATCTCGGTTCGAGTCCGAGTGGCGGCATAGCATCTGTAAAAAGATATACAAAAAAAGTGCTCTAAGGAATTTAATTTATGATTTCCATTCTGTATATTTGAGGTATTCTCGCTTTTAATTTTTTTTTTTTTTATGATATTTTCAACTTTGGAGCGTATATTAACGCATATATCCTTTTCGGTCGTTTCAATTGGAATTACAATTTATTTAATAACCTTCTTAGTCGATGAAATCAGAGGGCTATATGCTTCATCAGAAAGGGGGATGACAGCTACCGCTTTCTGTCTAACAGGATTATTAATCACCCGTTGGGTTTACTCGAGACATTTCCCATTAAGTGATTTATATGAATCATTAATCTTTCTTTCATGGAGTTTATCTATTATTCATAAGATTTTTGATTTTAAAAATAATCAAAATCATTTAAGCGCTATAACGGCACCAAGTGCTTTTTTTACCCAAGGCTTTGCGACTTCGGGTTTTTTAACCAAAATGCATCAATCCAGAATATTAGTACCCGCTCTCCAAGTCCAGTGGTTAATGATGCACGTAAGTATGATGGTATTGGGCTATGCAGCTCTTTTATGTGGATCATTATTATCCACGGCTCTTCTAGTCATTACATTTCGAAAAGTGATAAGGCTTTTTTTGAAAAGAAAAAATTTTGTACATGTAAATGGGTCATTTTGTTTCAGTGAAATCCAATACATGAACGAAAAAAAGAATGTTTTTCTAAATAGTCTTTCCGCTAGAAATTATTACAGGTATCAAGTGATTCAACAATTGGATCGTTGGAGTTATCGTATTATTAGTTTAGGATTTATCTTTTTAACCACAGGTATTCTTTCGGGAGCAGTATGGGCTAATGAGGCGTGGGGGTCTTATTGGAATTGGGATCCAAAAGAAACTTGGGCATTTATTACTTGGACGATATTCGGGATTTATTTACATACTCGAACAAATACAAAATGGGAAGGTGTAAATTCCGCAATTGTGGCTTCTATGGGCTTTCTTATAATTTGGATATGCTATTTCGGAGTCAATCTATTAGGAATAGGGTTACATAGTTATGGTTCATTTAATTAACACCTATTTGAATTGAAGAAAGGGTTTGATGAATACAAACATAGGACAGCGCGGAGATCGAAACGAAACTTGGTGTTAGTGTAAGATGCCGAGAACCTTTTGAATCAAGCAGTGCGGCGATTCAAAAGGTTCTTACAAATGCCTTTGGCAGTTGGTCACAATTTAATTTAAATTAAATTTTTTAATTTAAATTATTTGACTTCTTCTTTTTATTTAACTTAAGAGTAAGAGAAGAAAAAGGATTTCTTTGTTCATTGGATAACGAACTCTTTTTAAAATCATGGGATTTCTTTTTGATTTTTTTTAGTCATGAAAACTATCTACAAAAAAAAATTCGATATAATAGCTTCGGCCTTGTCCGCTGATAGTGAGAGAACGAAATCGGGATAAATACCAATACCTATTACGGGTAGAAGAATCGAGATCAAAACAAATAACTCCCGTGGTCCAGAATCAAAAAAATAAGAGTTTGGGGCATTAAATAGCTTGTACCCATAGAACATTTGCCGTAACATAGATAATGAATAAATAGGAGTTAATATCATTCCAATTGCCATTACAAAAGTGATTACTATTTTTGGCATTAAAAAAAATTTTTGGCTGGTAATTATTCCAAAAAATACTATCAATTCTGCAACAAAACCACTCATGCCGGGTAATGCAAGGGAGGCCATCGATAAGATACTGAATAGCGTGAAGATCTTTGGAATTGGTATAGCTAGTCCGCCCATTTCGTCTAGATAAGCAAAACGTATTCTATCATAACTCGTTCCTGCCAAGAAAAAAAGTGCAGCACTAATCAACCCATGAGAAATTATTTGTAAAACGGCTCCATTGAGACCTGTATCGGTTATCGAGCCTATTCCTAGAATTATGAAACCCATATGAGATACAGAGGAATAGGCTATTCTTTTTTTTAAATTCCGTTGGCCGGGAGATGTTGAAGCTGCATAAATTATTTGCACGGTACCTACTATCATGAACCAGGGGGAAAATATAGAATGAGCGTGCGGTAATAGTTCCATATTGATTCGAATCAACCCATATGCTCCCATTTTTAATAAGATTCCGGCTAGAAGCATACAAGTACTGTAATGTGCCTCTCCGTGGGTGTCTGGTAACCACGTATGAAAGGGTATAATTGGCAATTTGACAGCAAAAGCAATAAAAAATCCAATATAGAATATTATTTCCAGTGCCACAGGATACGACCGATTAACTAATGTTTCCAAATTTAATGTTGGTTCATTGGAACCATATAAACCGATACCCAAAACTCCTATTAAAAGAAAAACGGAGCCTCCTGCCGTGTACAAAATAAATTTTGTGGCTGAATAAAGGCGTTTCTTTCCACCCCACACGGACAGAAGTAGATAAACGGGAATTAATTCTAATTCCCACATGATGAAAAAAAGTAAAAGGTCCCGAGAAGAAAATGATCCTATTTGACCGCTGTACATCGCTAACATCAGGAAGTGGAATAGTCGGGAATTCAGAGTAACTGGCCGAGCCGCTAAAGTAGCTAAAGTGGTGATAAATCCCGTCAGTAAAATGGGTCCTATGGAAAGTCCATCTATTCCCAATCGCCAGTCAAACTCAAAAAAAGTGATCCATTTATAATCCTCTGCCAGCTGGATTAATGGATCGTCCAATTGGAAATTATAACAGAATGCATAGGTCGTTAGAAGGAGTTCTAAGACACATATATATATTGTATATCCTCTAGTCACCTTATTTCCTCTATGAGGGAGAAAAAAAATTAAAGAACCCGCGGCTATCGGAAAAACTACAATTAGTGTTAACCAAGGAAAATAATTCGTGGTAAAGACAAGATACACTTGGCCCAGAAAAACCCGTGCTCGAAACTCGAAAATAGAATATATTCGTATTTTTTTTTTTCTTTTTCGAGTACGGGTTTTTGTCGGTAATCGGTAAAAAAAAAAACTGTATTCAAAACGGATTCAAGTGGGTTTTTCGGGAACGTATCAATATCAATAAGCTAGACCCATGCTTCGGGTTGTTTCATGCCATAAATAAACTCGAACACTCAAGAAATCCGTTGGACAGGCGGATTCACATCGCTTACAACCAACACAGTCCTCTGTTCTTGGAGCAGAAGCAATTTGCTTTGCTTTACATCCGTCCCAAGGTATCATTTCTAATACATCCGTGGGGCAAGCTCGTACACATTGAGTACACCCTATACATGTATCATAAATCTTTACTGAATGTGACATTGGATCTATCTATTTTTGTTTTGAACTTTTTCATTTTCGATCTAGTCAATTTTGAAATGTCATATTTAAACACCAGATGAATCAATGATTTACCATAATTTTGCTAATTAATCCACTTCTGGATCAAGGGAACAAAGATACTTTGATTTCTTACAGTTTCACAAACAGGATCGAAATTAGGGCATATTCTATATCCTAAATTCAATTTAGGAATATTATGATTTATAAATACTACTTATTCAACAAAGTCGATTGATTGATACGCGTCGATTTTCTGTTACGATAAATTGACGAAACAATAGCTGATCCGATAGCTGCTTCAGCGGCTGCAATAGCTATAACAAAAATGGAAAAAATATCTCCTTTTAATTGTCGACTATCAAAAAAATCAGAGAATGTTACAAAATTGATATTAACTGCATTTAGTATAAGTTCAAGGCACATCAAGGCCCGAACCATATTTCGGCTCGTAATCAAGCCATAGATGCCAATCGAAAATAAATAGGCACTCAAAACAAGTACATGCTCGAGCATCATTAACCAACTCCGTACCAATTTCGATTCATTTCAATCTGAACAATAATAATAATGCAAGTGATTTGGTTGCTTAGAATATACCAGGTACGGAACAAAAGAATCCATTTGGTAATAGATCGAATAAAAAAAATTCTATTTTGATTTTCTATTGATCTGTGAATAGTATTCAACTAGACTTTACAAGAATTTAAGGGAAATGAATGTGATAACACATAATGAATGTGATAACACATAAAAAGTCGAATTGGGATTGCTGTTCCTAGTTATAAAGATTTGTTATTGACGCGCCACGGCAATTGCACCTATTAAAGCAACTAAAAGAATTATTGAAACGAGTTCAAATGGAAGAAAAAAGTCTGTTGATAAATGAATTCCAATTTGTTGACTATTACTTATCAAATCTTGTTCAATAATCTGGTTGGCTCGTGTAGTCCAAATAATCCCGTACCACGATGTATCGAGAATAGTAGTGATTAGCGAAAAAAAAATACTTGTACAAACCAGAGAAGTAAGACCATCGCCAATAGTCCAAAGATTCAACTGAAAATCTTTGGAATAGTCTGAGCCGTTCATGAACATTACAGCAAATATGATTAAAACATTTACAGCTCCCACGTAAATAAGGAGTTGCGCGGCAGCTACAAAATGGGAATTTGATAGAATATAGAATAATGATATACAAACAAGAACCAATCCCAAGGAAAAGGCAGAATAAATTGGGTTGGTAAATAATACCACTCCCAGACCTCCTAATATAAGACCCGATCCCAGAAAAACTAAAATAAAATCGTGTATTGGTCCAGGCAAATCCATTATATTAAAATAGGAGATAAATAAATCGAAATCTTTTTCATGACCTTATTGAGCCGACCAGGAAAAATTATTTATGAGACATTCTCAATTCCAATTCAATGAAATTAGAATCTACTAAGTGGGAATTGATGCGGATACAGTTCTGGGATCAATTTCGTTCTTTTCGTTATTCTAAATGCCAATTTGAAATTGAAGCTATATAGTTCGAAAAAGCTTCTGTCTATATATCATTTCATTTCAATACAAATGTAGTTGTACTTCTCATCAACCAATCAAAAGTTGGGATTTTGAGTTATTGACCAAGCAAAAAAACAACCTTATCCCTTTATACCAACTATACCAAAACTGAACCTTAGTAATTCGAAATTAAAAAGGTTTAGACGTTTTTTCGTTGAGGCGAATTCAAGACTGTTCGAATTGTAAAATCGTCAATTACTGACATTGGTAAACGACCTAAAGCAATTTGATTATAATTCAATTCGTGACGGTCGTAAGTCGCAAGTTCATATTCTTCAGTCATTGATAAACAATTTGTTGGACAATACTCAACGCAGTTACCACAAAAAATACAAATTCCAAAATCAATACTGTAATTAAGCAATCGTTTCTTTCGAATATCTGTTTCCAATTTCCAATCAACAACAGGCAGATCTATAGGACATACCCGAACGCATACTTCACAAGCAATACATTTATCAAATTCAAAATGGATTCGACCACGAAAACGCTCTGATGGGATTAATTTTTCATAAGGATATTGAATAGTTACAGGTAAACGATTTGCTTGGGATAAAGTAATCATGAAACTTTGACCAATGTACCTTGCAGCTCGTATTGTTTGTTGACCATAATTCATGAAACCGGTTACCATAGGGAACATATTGTGAATATCTATGAATGTTTTGAGTTTATTTCTTTCTCTTGTTTGAGACAAGTAGCGAATATTGTATTCCTTTTTTTCTTTATCTTTATAGCGAAAGGAGTTGGGAAGAAGTTGTTAATAATAGATTACCGAGAGAAATAGGTAAAAGAAATTTCCAGCCAAGATTTAATAGTTGGTCCATTCTTAGTCTCGGTAAAGTCCACCTTGTTGCAATAGGAATGAACAAGAACAAATAAGTTTTAGCTAATGTAATAAAGATACCAATTGTCGTTCCAAAGATTCCATCCGCTTTATTTATTTCAACCAGCCCAGGAACAAATATGTATGGAATGGAAAGATTCGAACCTCCCAAGTAAAGAACTGTTACAAATAATGAGGAAACTAGTAGATTTAGATAGGAAGCAACGTAAAATAAACCAAATTTTATTCCTGAATATTCGGTTTGATAACCGGCTACTAATTCTTCTTCCGCTTCTGGTAAATCAAAAGGTAATCTCTCGCATTCCGCTAGGGAAGAAATTAGAAAAACGATAAACCCTATAGGTTGACGCCACAAATTCCACCCCCAAAAACCATATTTTGATTGCGCCCCAACTATATCAACTGTACTTAAACTGTTAGATAATCATAGTCGGTGGTAACATTACGGTTTCCATCGCTATTACAAAACCGTACATGAGATTTTCACCTCATACGGCTCCTCAGGGCCACAAATAAATGTAAGGACCGGACCGGTATTAGTTATTTTGATTTTTATATGGTTATAGGATGGATAAAGTCAAAATCTAGCGGAGGATCCCCAATTATACCACTGGAATTCTGTCTGCTCTAAGGATAAAAAAACAGTATTTCTGAATTAATCTCATCCTTTACGAATTTCAAATTTTCTGTGTTGAGTAATAACTTAATCAACCCTTCAATAAAATACTCTTGTAGAAATATCACTCGATATTTCAACCCATCCTTTTATTTTCGATTACGAAAAAGAATTCGCCATTACACTAGTTCATGAATCATGACACGAATTTAATTTCTATCAATATATGAAAGAAAGGATTCTTTTAGATTGTAATTGTATTTTTTCTATTTTTTTGTTCCTCTTCTTCTTTCTGAGATAAAATGGGGCTTAAAAGGGGGTAAAGGATTATTTCGTTCCTGATAGTTATTTCTTTAACTGGCGGATAGGAGCATGCTCTGGATCGGAATTGTGGGGAGTACTGCCTGATCGTTTCTACCAACTTAAAGCCCCAATTAGTATTCTTTTATGTTATGCAGAAGTATCCTTTTAGATAATTGACATAATCTACATTACTAACCCGTTGTGTGTATTTTGGTGTTCCTTCCTATCCCCCCGCTTTGCGTTTTCAACCCCCTATTCAACCCCCCTAATATATCTAATATATATTGTAATACATACAATAGCTAATGAAAAATGAAAATTCTATAGGGTTGGTCTTTTAAGCCCGCTTCAAGCTAGGATGATCAATCGACCTGTCTTGGGGTAAGGGCTTCCTCCACTTTTACTTTTGTTTACTTATCCTTAACGCTTGTACATAGGAAATGAGACTTAATCTACGTTTACTGCGAATTTCGAAGGTGTTTTCTTTCACTCATATATAACTATCTAATTTCTTTTATTAACCTAAAGAGTCAATAAATGAATAAAAAAATGAGGATTTCTATTCAAGTTCTTTTTTTTCTAGAACGAAAAGCTTAGGTTTTAGCGAATCACACGTAGAGATATTGATAAAACACATAAAGTTAATGGTATTTCATAACTAATCGATTGAGCAGCAGCTCGCAGACCACCTAAAAAGGAATATTTATTATTTGATCCATATCCTGACATAAGAAGTCCAATAGGGGCAATACTTGAAATGGCAATCCATAAAAAAATACCGATATTGAGGTCAGCTAAAACAAGGTTATAACTAAAAGGAATTACTGAATAACTTAGTAGAATTGCTATGACTGCTATAGATGGACCAATACTGAATAAACTACTATTTCCTCTAGATGGAAGAAGGTTTTCTTTGAAAAGGAGTTTTGTCCCATCGGCTAAAGCTTGAAGAATTCCCAAAGGGCTGGCGTATTCAGGCCCAATACGCTGTTGTATTCCTGCAGATATTTCTCTTTCTAACCACACAATTACTAGGACACCGATTGTGATTGCCAATACATAAATCGAAATAGGGGCAAGCACCCATAGGATCCCATAGACCTCTTGTAGGGATTCCAATCGGGAAAAAGAATTGATATCTTGTACTTCGGGTGTAGCAATTATCATTTCAACGATCAACTTCCCCCATAATGATATCTATACTACCTAATATCGTCATAATATCAGCCAATTTCATTCTTTTAACTAACTGAGGAAGAATTTGCAAATTGATAAAACCCGGTGGGCGAATTTTCCATCTCCAAGGAAACCCACTTTGATCCCCTATCAGAAAAATTCCCAATTCTCCTTTTGGGGCTTCTACTCTCGCATAAAGTTCTTGTTTTGTCAATTCAAAGGTAGGAGAAGGCTTTTTACTAATGAATCTATTTTCAAAATCATTCCGTTCTGGATCGCTTTCTCTATCAAAGCAGCGGATTTCTAAATTTTCATAGGGGCCTCCCGGAATTCCTTCTAAAGCCTGTTGAATAATTTTTACAGATTCCGTCATTTCACCGATTCGGACTAAATAACGAGCTAAGGAATCCCCTTCTTTTTGCCACTGGACTTCCCAATCAAATTCGTCATAACACTCATAATGATCAACTTTACGAAGATCCCATTCTATTCCAGACGCTCGTAGCATTGGTCCTGATAAACCCCAATTTATTGCTTCTTCTCCACCAATAATGCCTACTCCTTCAACTCGTTCTAAAAAAATGGGGTTTCGCGTAATAAGTTTTTGATATTCAGCAACCCCTGTTAAAAAATAATCGCAGAAATCCAAACATTTATCTATCCAACCATAGGGTAAATCAGCTGCTACTCCTCCGATACGAAAATAATTATGCATCATTCTCATACCGGTGGCAGCTTCGAACAGATCATATACTAATTCTCTTTCTCTGAAAATATAGAAGAAAGGAGTCTGTGCACCAATATCTGCCATAAAAGGGCCAAGCCATAACAGATGGGAAGCTATACGACTCAACTCCAACATAATTACTCTGATATAGCTGGCCCTTTTAGGTACGCGAATATTTCCCAACTGTTCTGGTCCATTTACAGTTATTGCTTCTGTGAACATAGTAGCTAAATAATCCCAACGGGTTACATAAGGCAGATATTGTATAATTGTTCGGTTTTCCGCAATTTTTTCCATCCCTCTGTGTAAATAACCCAATATTGGTTCACAGTCAATAACATCTTCACCGTCTAGAGTAACGATGAGACGAAGAACCCCATGCATTGACGGGTGGTGAGGTCCCATATTGACTATCATAAATTCTTTTTCTTTTTCTGTAGCTAGTATACTCATAGGTTTTTCCTCGATTCATTCTTACATGAATTGTTGAAAACAACAAGAAGTTCATCAACAGTCAAAATCAAATAATTCGAAATTGTTTTTCAAATTTCAAATTAACGATTTTTTGACTCCCGGATATTCAACTTACTAATTAATTCTTTATAACGTACTCTATTTTTCTTTGACAAATAAGCTAGTAGACGTTGGCGTTTTTCCAAAATTTTACGTAGACCCCTTTGAGATGAATAGTCTTTTCTGTGCAATTCTAAATGTGAAGTAAGTCTCCGGATCGTGTTGGTGAAACGAAATACTTGAAATTCAACCGATCCGCTGTTTTTTTCTTTTTTTTCTTGAACCCTAACTGAGATGAATGCATTTTTTACCATAAAACGAAACCCCTCCCCCTTCCTTTTTTAAGATGAATTTTACTGATCAGTAATAATAATACTAGTTACTTCAATTTGATATACACAATAATCTTAAGTTCGTTATGAACTTGCTAGAAAATCAATATCAATAATCAATCCAATTTTCAATTTGATTAGGCATCTAAAAGGATGGATATTTCGGCAAAAGAGAAAAATTTGGACCTAAAAAAAAGAGTTTCTTGATTCATTTATGGATCTAATTAAAATGTTCGCCATTAATTTGGTATCTTGTATCAGACTGGAATGGAAGACAAGACATGTATACATTTCTTTGTTTTCATATCCCAAAATGGGACATGATAGATAGGAAAAGCACACTATTAACGAATTTTCAATCGTGGATACATATGGACCCTTACCATACTGAAACGACTCCCATTATTGGTATTAAACCAATACCGATTCATACAAATTAAATCTTCTAATCGAGAATTGGCCCAAATAAAGAACTTTAATTGAATTAGTTGATTTTTCTCTCGAGCAAGATTTTTGTTTTTATCCAAAACGCGGCCGCCGCCCTTTCCGTTATTAAAAAATACTGGATTTTTCTGCATACCATTTTGATTCTTCGAATTGAAACAAATTAGGGTTCTTAATTCTCTACGACGTTTAGGGAGTAAAATAGTTTCAGGAACAAGCAAATCATAATGATTTTTGTTTCTATTTCCAGTCATTTTTTGATGTTTTGCAATGAATTCATCAAAATCTTTTTTATCAACATAGCCCTTTTCTTGGTATCTTTTAGTAATTTTGCGCTTATTCTTATGAACCAATGCAATACCTACGATTTGATATAGAAAAAATTGTCCATCATTTTTTACAGACAAACGACGGGGTTCGATAATAAGCATTCCCCCTTTCGTCAATTCTTTAAGAGCGAACTTCTTCTTAGTGATCAAAATAGGCAGACTCATTTCTCCCCTTTGAATAGAGGCTATAGCAACGTCGCTAGGATTTATTAGTCGAACCAGGTGACAATATACTTGCATATCATTGAGTATTTTTTCTCTGAAAGAAACAGCCCCCCTCCATCGCAACTGCAAACACAAATATCTTTTTAGGAAGAAATCGAGCTGTACTTCGGTTTCTCTTTTGGATTGCTTTTTCTTTATACGGGTTTTCATGTCCGATCCCGTATAATTTTCTTCACCATCTTTTTCTTGGTTTGAGAGAACTGATCCAAGAATTACTTGCTTTTGTGCATCCGATCTCGGAGTTCCTTGGTCTGCGAGTTCGTTTTCTTCTTTACTTTGATTCGATAATTCAAAATATTCTTTTTGAGTAGGTGATATAAAAAGATCCGCCTCTTTCTTTCCGGTTCTATTTTTCTTACTATTTCCATTAAAATTGAAAAGAAGTAATTTGATTGGTATAATCCAGGGTTTCGTTCTATATGCATTAAAAAGTAGTACAAATTCTGGGAAGAACCAAGATTCTGGGTTTGATATAGGACAACTTAGTATTTCTTCATTCATTCCCATCCAATCACAAAAGAACCCCTTTTGAGTGGATGGGTTAATTTCTTCATCTTGATGAATTGTAAGATAAAAGGGGACTCTGGTATTAATTGCATTAATTTTTTGATAATTATTGGACCCAATCCTAGTATTTTGATTACTGCTGGTACCAGTATCCATATCAACCCAGGCTTCCATATTGGCCTTATTTCTAAGACAAAAATTAAGAATTCTCCAATCAAAATATTTTCTATACACGAATTTTTCCATATCCATAATATCATCTTCCCCTATATAATTATTGATAGAGATACTTCCCAGCATAGCCAACAATTTTACTTTCTTTCTATTGTAATTAGAATAATACTCTTCTTTATTATTTACTTGGACTAGTGATCTATCAATATACGAGTCTTTCTTATCTTCATAATTAAGCGATTTATATGATAAAAGATCATATCTATAGTGTTTTTTAAAATTCGATTTTTGATTACGTAATAGGTCTGCTTCAAAAAAATGTTGTTTTTCGTAATGAGTTAATCCATTTTTTTCATACGAATCTCTTTTAATTAAATCTTTATTTTGAGCCATACAGTGTTGATTGGCTCTATTTCGCCATTCTTGTGGTACTAATCTAGCCCATTTAATCCGAGATAAATCATATTGATAATGCCCGCTTAAACAGTGTTTTCGTGTATTCCTTCCAAAATTCCAAAGGGGTTTATGTCTTAATTGGTAATTAAAGATTCCGTGTTTTTCAAAAAAATCTTTTATTTCATTCTTAAGAAATAGAGATGTTCCGTGATATTGAAGAACGGGTCTTAAATTATAAAAGTTCAAAATTGGGACTTGTAATAATTTGTAAAATACATATGCTTGTGATTGTGAAAAAGACAATAAATTACAAGAAATCTTTGAATTCTTATTACTAGTCTTAGAAATCAATTTTTGGATAGTCGAAATAATTCTATTTTTATTTGTTTTATTAATTCTTTCGGGATTTGCTTCATTATTGTGGATGTTTTTCTCAATAATTTTCATTTGTTTTCTTGTTGATTCACGAAAAGGTTTTGTATTGATTCTTGGAATAGTAAGGGTAGATATAAAAATATTTCTGTATATCTTTTCAATGCCAAATTTTAGAAACAAATAGGATTTACGGATTAATCGAGCGTTTCTTTTTTTTAATATCCGCCAAATCCTTTTTGATGGGTCTAATATTTTAACAGAATACGTTGGTTTGTTCGAACTAATATTTGTTTCTTGAGTTAGCGATCCTTTTTTCTTTTCTTTTGTAATTTTATATATTTGATTTCTGATTCTGCTTGTTCTATTAGTCAGATCTTTCATTTTTTTTTCAGTCCGGGATAATTTCGTCCAATCCATAGATGAAATTTCAATAGACGGTTCGTGAATCATCTGCTTACTGATTATCGAATTTTTTTGAGTTTCCCTCAATTTCTCGATTTCTCTCAAGTTTATTTTTGAAAGTTCTTTTATTTTGCCTTCTTTAAAATCCCTTAAAACTATAAAAGACTTAGTTTTCAATTTTCGAATTTTTTTTTTTAGTTCTTTAAAAATGGGTTCAAAAAAGGAACGTCGTTTTTGGGGAGAACCGAACGGCATGTCAGTTTCCAGCCCAAAAATTGTTAAAAAACAAACATCAGTTTCTTGTTCACTTTTTGGATCTTTATGAGAGGATTGTATCGTAGATCCGTGCCAGGGTTTCAGGTGAAAGGGGAATAGGATCTTTATCTGAATACCTTCTATTAACCAGTTTTTCGGAAATTCTGTTTCAGATAAATTAACACCACTATAAGTGCATTTAACATAAATTTCACGATTCCAATCCTTAAAATCCTCGGACCACTCGGGATCTTGGAATAATAGTATGCGAACCACATTTTTAGCTATTATCAATAACGGTAATACAATATATTTTCTAAGAATCGATTGGATTACTAACATAGAACTTCTTAGTATTCGAGTAAGTAAACGCTTATCCCATCCTTCTGCTTGTTTTATACGTACCATTTCTTGTCTTTGGTATCTTTCGCCTTTGAGCTTCTTTTTTTCTTTTTTGTCCAATTTTCTTGTCTTTGCGTTTGTATAATCAGAAAGTTTTTGGTTTTTATTTTTTACCATCCAATTTCGAAGAATTACTTTCATCAGTTGGGAAATATCAAAAGACAAATAAAGGGTTTTGTCTATTCTGTCCAAAAAAAGAGGGGAATGGGCATTTGCTTGAACTGGTTTCCAAATAACGGTTTTACGTCTTTGTGCGCGCATGGAACCTTTTATTATATATCGACGAAAATCCGATTGTTCCAAATAATGGGGCAAAGACACATCCCCTTTTGTCTGGTGATCAACAGCAACCACTAAACGTTTGGCTTTTCGTGAACGAAATGCATGTTTCCCTCTTACATTTTCGTCGTATTCTCCCAGTTCTTGGTATACATTATCGATTAATTTGTATGACCACCGGGGAACTCTTTTACTAATTTCTTTTATCGCTTTTTTTCTAATTTTTTGATCATTGGGATCCGTTATAACTGCATCGAATAAAAAATTCAAACTTTTTATTCGGTCTTCGGAATCGATGTGTTCTCGTTCCCGTTCGGTCAATA